GTCGGGATAAATCTGACCCCTTCCTCGATTCCCACCTACGTATATAGGATATTTTAAGAAGTGAACATCTTTCTTAGTAGCGGGGTCGGGGGAAAGAATAGGAAAGGTGATTTCACTATATTTCTGACCGGGGACAGGCCCTATCACAAGAATATTTTTTTTATTAGGGCGATAGCTCTGAAAAGACAAATTGCCTATCTTTTCTTTAATCTCGGGAGAAATACGATCGGAAGGAGCTAATTCAAACCCCTCTGGTAAAATAAGAACAGCCCCCACATTCAAACCCCCTCTCTTACCGTTAGCAAGAACTTGTTTCACTTGCTTATCATAAGGAATTCGCACAACTGCTTCAAATACAGTATCAGGAAGTACCGCTTGTGGAACCTCAATATCCACGGGTTTATTAGCTAAATGACAATTAGCACATACAATACGCCCAGTCGCTTCTCGTGGATTTTCATAACTCTGCTGCGCAAAAATGGGATATGCACTTGAAATGGATGTCCGAGTTATGATATATATAATGAGCGATACGGAAATAGATCGAGTAATCTGTTCCTTTATCCAAGAAAAAGTATTTCTAGTTTGCATGGTCTAATCATTGATCCGAAAAATTTATACAATAAATTGGGTAGGTTGCCGGTATAGTTCCCTATCCACGATTCTGCTATTTACTGGAATCATTTTACTGGAATACTATAGGATGAAAATCCCCCGAATCAAAAGTTTTTAATGCTTATGTATAACTACAAAGTAAGAACCATTCTAATTGATTAAATGAATATCGGTGGATCATTTATCAATCATTCATTGAATGATAAATAACTACAAGTGACGGAGATATACGATTTAAATAACGGAAAATCCAATATTTCAAAATAGTATCGAGAATAACTGGAAAAGTGGAAACAAGACCAGATATAATTTGATCATTATGAACAAATCCAAAATCTTTGTAGACAGAACCAATCATTAGTTCCCAACCGTGGGGTGAATGAAATCCGATACATAAATCGGTTAATAAAAGAATCGAAAAAGCTTTTACTGTATCACTTAAGTTATATAGGAATTCCTGAGCCCACGAGTTAAGAATAGCAAGTTCTTCATTACCTAAAAGAGAATAACCGCTTAGAATAACAAAAGAGATTATATTTGCCGAGAAGTGCAAAATCGTATGGATACGATCCTCATTGTGTATCTTGACTAATTGGATCGTTTCTTTGTGGATTCCTATAGAAAGCTTTTGTGGATGTGTCTCCGAGTATTCCTTGATCATTTCTTCCAAGAAGAGGATTTCCTCTAATTCTATGAACTTTTCTAGAATACTTTTTTCTTGAATATCATTCAAAAAAATTTCGGATTGACCAGTATTTGACCAATTAGTAACCCAAGATTCCATACTTTTCGTAAATGAGAGAGAAATCCACCAGAGCAAAAATACTATAGATGTAAGATAGAAAAGAGGAGTGAATGCTTTCTTTTTTGCCATTTTTCACCTGGGAATTTTGAATTAACACACTTCATTTGTCGACTCTATGTGATCGAAAATTTCTTTCAAATATGAGTTCTAGATAAGGTATCAAACCTATGAATCTATTTTATTTGTGATTTTCTTTGAATCTAGAAAGAATACCGAAATAGACTCCACCTCGAATTTCGAATGAAGAAATAATCAAAAATATTGTTTCCAGATATCTCGATTCATCAAATTCCAAACAAGTGTCTCCTTGCGATGAATGACCGAAAGAAGTACTTTAAGGAATGAATATTATTAATATTTTGAGACGAAGGAACTCCTTTTCTATCAAAATATCCAATAATACAAAAATTCCAACGATTTACCATAGCCACGAATAGAATAATTGAGAGAAAGATAGTGTGATGATCAAAAAAATGAGCGGCAAAACAAAGAAGACAGAAATGGGCCAGTTATCATTACTAAGAAAACCCATTATTGGTTAGTAAAGAACACAAACGAAAGGATAAAAAGAGATCGATTCACAAAAAAGAAAGAATTTCCAAGATATGATATATCTGGATCTAAAGTATCACTTCCAACAAGAACTTCAAAAAAGAAAAATTTCTTTCTTTCGAAATCGTTTGATATATGAGATGAATTGAATCTATTAGCTATTAGTTCAATTTCTTACTTGTTTCAATTGAGTTGCATAGATTTGGATACACATAAAAAAAAAGAGTTTTGTTTTATGGTTGTTCCATATACGCCGGCTTTGGCTCGACCGAACGTTCTGACGAAACTTTAGTTAAGTTATGTTATAGAAAAAACAGGATTTCCCTCCTGCTGAGAAAACATTCGTTCTTCAGCCCAGTTCCTTTTCTCAAAATCAAAAGACTTCAATAGGTACGCGCAAGAAATAGGCCAACTGCGCGGCTTTTTCTTCAATTTCTCGTGGAGTCAAATTCTCATCAGTACGGGTCAACGGAATAACCCCCCGACCTCTGATGTCCATATAAAGGACACGACGAGCATAAATACCCTCTTTAACTTCTATTCGAACGGATTGAATATCCTTTATAAGGAATCGGAGGAATATGCGACGATTTTTTCCAGGAAATCCCCAACGAAAAATACACACTATTCCCTCCTTTCTATCGAATCGATCATACCCACTACCTACATTCCAAAAAATTGTGCACCACAAATAGGAACTAATAAATAGACCCGCGATCCCGTAGAAAGACATCACAATTCCTTGTGGAAAAAAAAGAATTGGCTGAGACGGAACAAAAGATATCAAATTTCTACCAAGATAACTGGAAGTTCCAGCCAATAAGAATCCCAATGAACCTAAAAAAACGATAAGGGCCCAGCAAAAATTACTTAGTTTTCGAGACCCTGTTATAAGTTCTATCCATATATGTTCTGATTGCCAACTCATACTTGATCCGATTGTATTTTATTGGAATTGAGAGAATACCCCATTTTGCCCTTCCTTTTTTGTTTCCGAAGGAACTCTCATCAACTAGCACTAGTTTGATGTGAACTAGCACTAGTTTGATGTGAAGCTTTAGGAGTCATTCATCAAATTGGTTAGATCTAAAATAATAACATACCCTTCATAGGATCCCAATATACATATGGATCCACCAACTTTACATTTTAGGCATCCAGCGATGCTGATCTATTTGAAACTAGCTAGGATTCATTTATCCATAGATCATTTTCTGCGGGCATAAGAGCCTTTTCCCTTCTGTTCGGCGGAAATCACATGTTATACTCTATTTCCCGAAATAAACATCCGTGTTATGCTACAGTTTCAAAAAAAAGGCTGAGGTTGCGTCCTCTCCGATCTAAACAATTTTATTTTTTTGAACATGAAGAAATAAAGAAGCCATTGCAATTGCCGGAAATACTAGGCCCACTAAAGGCACAAAAATAGAAGGAAGATTGAAAGTTGTCATAAAATGGTACCTCGATTTACTATATTGTACCTGTTAGTATTTTTTTGAATATTTTATATTTATACTAATTATAATTCAGAATTGTGATTATTATGAATTCGTAGTTATTAGTAATTAATTCAATTTGAAAATTCTTATTTTATTAGAGATATAAGTATCTATATATAGATATATATATCTAAGTGAGTATATAGAAGAAATCCAAGGAATGTAGAACTAAATAAATGGACTTATTCATCTTTCTACATGAAAGATCCGTATGATAATCAACTTGATTATTTTTCTTTATTTCTTTGTGTTTTGTCTTCGAATTTACTAAAGAAAGATTTTTTACAAATTATCGACAGATTTGTGAAAATGTGACACAATCGGGATTTTTAGTGAAAATGGGATTTTCGGGAAATGGAGAGAGATAGAAAATTATATATCTATCTTTTCTATATTTGAATCTATCTTTTCTATATTTGATTTGATTATATACGTAAGACAAAATTCGTCTTGTTTGTCTAATTTCACGAAAGGAAGAACTCGCGCTTTTATCTTGTTGATAGAGACTTCTTAATTTTAATTTAAGAATTGGGAATCCAGATAAAAAAAGAGTTATCCGCAACTTTTGATTCTTTCTACAATTCGATCTTAAGTCACTAAAGAAAACTCCATTCTTATTTACTTTGATTCCGAGAAGTTAACTACTTGTTTGCTACAAATAAAATAATTGAACTTAGTGCCCCCTACTTGATGGAATTGGAATTCAAAGGAAAGAAGGCGTGCAGTTTAAATAACTCACTCAGAACGCTTTTTAAAAGATTACGCGGTACGAGTAGATCGAATAAGCCTTTCTGGAATAAATATTCAGCCACTTGTGAACCCTCGGGTACTGTTTTATTCAATGTTTGTTCAATTACTCTTTTACCCGCAAATGCAATGTAGGAGTTGGGTTCGGCAATAATAATATCTCCCAACATCCCAAAACTGGCTGTTACCCCACCAGTAGTAGGAGATGTAAGGATTGAGACATAAAATAACTTTTTATTTGATTGATAATCATATAAGGCAGACGATATTTTAGCCATTTGCATCAAGCTCAAACTTCCTTCTTGCATGCGTGCCCCCCCCGAAGCGCACACTATAATAAGTGGTAGAAATCGATTGGTAGCGTACTCAATCAAACGGGTGATTTTCTCGCCGACTACGGATCCCATACTACCCCCCATAAACTGAAAATCCATAACCCCGAGTGCTACGGGAACACCATTTAGTTGACCTATGCCTGTTTGAACAGCCTCAGTTAATCCTGTCTTTCGTTGATAAGAATCAATACGATCTTTATAAGGCTCCTCCTCCGAATGAAATCCAATGGGATCCAGAGAGACCATGTCTTCATCCATAGGATCCCAAGTACCGGGGTCGATCGAAACTTCGATTCTTTCTGAACTACTCATTTTCAAATGGTATCCACATTGTTCACAAATATTCATTTTTGATTTCAAAAATCTCTTATAATTTAATCCATAACAATTTTCGCATTGAACCCACAAATGCCTGTAGTTTTGAGTTGCATCAAGATCATTAGACCT